CTGTAAGATAAATAAAATTCTTTTATTCTTCAACTTCGCTGAAATCAGAATAGTTCTCTTCATTCCGATCCTACTACATTTGGATGAAATTTAACCGGATTGAAATATTTCTTATGTTTTATTGATTCCTGTGAAATCAAAAAGAAACAATTTGAATATCGAGTAGGATTTTTTAATGAATCCGTTTTTATGTTATTTCGTACTATGTAATTCCTTTGTTTGTGGGATCATTTTCTCACGAAAGGTAATTAAAAGAAATTATAGAATGGGGTTGTTACCGATGCCTAGATCTGGGATAAATGGAAATTTTATCGATAAGACCTTTTCAATTGTAGCCAATATCTTATTACGAATAATTCCGACAACTTCCGGGGAAAAAGAGGCATTCACCTATTACAGAGATGGTGCGATTTGATTTTTTTTTTCGATTTTCTTTACCGCTCTCCGTCTTAGTAGAAAGACACATTATTCGGGATAGAAAGAAAACAATAATTGAAATAAATCTACGCTTCTTGGAGGTGCAATTTTAAAATAAAAAAATTCCTTCTGTCGTGTATCCCCGATTAATGTAACCTCAGATGCTTTAATTGTCGATTCTAGTATTGAGCGAAAGGTGTAACCTATGGATTAAGTCAACCCTACTCCACTAGTAAAAATATCCACTAGTAAAAATAGGTAGCAGAGGGGAAGAAGCACTACACCTAGGAATCAACAACACGAAAACTTTGTTATAAATTATCCCTTTTCCTTATCGGGATCGGAACTTAGAAAAATGGTTGGGACAACAAACATCCATCTCGTTTGTATTTTGGATACCTGTATAACCATCGAAGACTGTTGAAGTGACTAATTCCTGGAAATTTAGAGGCGTTGCGGACAAAGAAATTGTTAGAGTTACCATTTTTATCTAGTAACAACATGCTTGATGTTAAGAAAAGATCTTTTACAGGAAGGTTGGCTAGAGATTTTTTGTAAAAACGCTAGTCCCATCAGTTCATAATGAGAGTATTTCAATCTTTTTTGATTTCATGTATTATTCTCATCTCATTATGCGCATCACATAAAGGGGGAGCCGTATGAGATGAGAATCTCACGTACGGTTCTGGAACGGAGATTCTTTGAATGGAATAAGGAACGACCGTAACGGATGTCGGCTCAATCCGAAGGAAATTATGCGGAAGCTCTACAGAATTATTATGAAGCTATGCGACTAGAAATCGATCCCTATGATCGAAGTTATATACTCTATAACATAGGTCTTATCCACACAAGGAACGGAGAACATACGAAAGCTTTGGAATATTATTTTCGGGCACTAGAACGAAACCCGTTCTTACCACAAGCTTTTAATAATATGGCTGTGATCTGTCATTACGTGCGACTATCTCCACTATAGAAAGAAAAAAAAAAGAGCAAATTCGCTAATAAATACTAAAAAAAATAGGCTTTCTACATATGTATTGTCCAAACTAACGATTTGTATCAGCTGTAGCAAAGAAAGAAACTTCATAGAAGTAGAAATATGAAGAAATAGGTATGCCTAGATACTTTATTCTATGGATAAAGGATCTAATTGATAGAAGAAGCACCGTAAAGATCAATTAGTCAGGTTTTTGGCCGATACAATAAAAACTGCTTACTTATATCATGATATAAGATCAAAATGAAGGAATCCACTTATGTAATAGGGTGGATCCCCTACGATATTGAGCAGCGGTGTAGCATCAGATCCCAAAGACAGTAAGTCTTTTCTTTCTTATGAAGGAAAGTCTTTTTCAAGGATTCTATATAAATTTCGAGATGAAACCGAGATAGTTATCTTTCAGAAAATTGTAACGATAGTGAAATGCCTATGCTTTATTCTTCTGAAGGTGGGAGAAAAGATAAAACTTATTTAATTATTCAGCAAAATTGAAGTTTGAAACTTATATAATTAACCTCTTTTGCTTAACTCGAGAAAAAAAATGGGCTAGATCTATGATAAATTTCATTCAATTAGATTAGATATGGTAAATTTTAAAAAATATGGGACAGCAAAAGAATTGACTGTTGAGCCGTATGAGGTAGGAAACTCTCAAGTACGGTTCTAAGGGAAGGAATTTACCTGCCTATTCCGACCGGGGAGAACAGGCCATTCGACAGGGAGATTCTGAAATTGCGGAGGCTTGGTTCAATCAAGCCGCTGAGTATTGGAAACAAGCTATAGCACTTACTCCCGGTAATTATATTGAAGCACAAAATTGGTTGAAGATCACAAGGCGTTTCAAATAAGAAAACTCTGTTTATTTTTTTTTTTTCTTTATTTTAATTTGCTATGCTATTATTAAACTTTTCTTTTGATAAATATTTTCAATATTTTAAAATCTGAATGAATTTTTTATATTTTGTATAAATATATAGCTATTATATTTAGTTAGTATTAGTTAGAAATTTTGATATTTGTTATAATTGTTTGTTGTCCGCATCAGTCAAATCAAATAAAAGGGATCATTTCTCAGGG